TTCGCTTATCTAATAAATCATTTAATGAAAGTAGATTATCTTTCCATTCATTTCACAACTATAATATCTCTTCCCGAACCAAACATGAATCTTTCGATTCATTTGGCTCTCACGCTCAATTGTTTCTTTTATCTTTTCTTTGATTGATGGGCATTCCCATATCTTTGAATGGAATGAGCCTATCCTCTCTTTTCTGTTCGTATTCAAAGCTATCGAAACTGATCTAACATCAGAATCTTAGGAGGACTCTTCAGACCAGACAAAAAATAAAAAATTGTCAGCAAAGTTGTTTCTTTATTTGTTTTTTATTTAGAACTTATTTCTTTCAAAAAAGAAAAATATTTTAAAGAAAAAAGAATTCTATTATACTATTAGAATAGAAATAGAATTGAATCTAATTCTGAACTTCATTACTTCATTCTCATTATTATTAGAATGAGATTTCGATTTTCTTCATCCAAAAAATTCTCTTTTTTATACAAATATTTTATATAAATACAATACATAGGTCGTCGATTCGGCAGTGGAGGGGGGAAGATACCCATTTTTCCAGTTAATGGTTCAAATAATTTTATCCATATGAGTGTTCTACATCGAATAAATTCCCAATTATTACTTTTTTATTTTTATCATTTTTCAACCTTTTTGGTACTAACCTAGCGGTAGAAAGAGTACCATGCTATGCTGTGCCTGGACTTCAAACAATTGATCTTTAACCATGTAAAAGACCTCAACATTATTGGTTGATAGAGAAGAGAATCAAAGTTCATTTACCAATTAGTCACGAAATGCTATGGTTCTTACATATGATTTCTGAATGAAATCCAATTCAGAAGTAATTCGTCGAGATTGTGCACCCTTTTTTCCTAGTTCTGCTATAAAAAAGAATACATAAATAGAAAGAAAGTGCAGTCGGTGAAATCCAACCTATTCTTGAAATAAACAACTCGCACACACTCCCTTTCCAAAAAAAATCAATACACCCAGCACTACGCTTAGATTTATTGGATTTGTTGCTAAAATATCGGTATTAAACTCGAAACTCCCAGCGGATGACCAGTGCCCCACGGAAACAAAAGAATCAATTAGATTTTTCATATGCTCTCCCTTTATAGATAGGACTAACAAAGAACAGAGTTCTTTTTTTATCACTCCGCTTATTATTCTTAATGGAATTTGAGGATTCTCAAATTTCTTAGTTAGGGTTATGTTTTTCTTCTAAGATGAAATGAAACATTAAACAAAAGGATTTGCAAATAAAAGAGCTAATGCCACGACCAGTCCATAAATTGTTAAAGCTTCCATAAAAGCCAGACTAAGCAATAAAGTACCTCGTATTTTACCCTCTGCTTCTGGTTGTCTCGCAATACCTTCTACGGCTTGGCCCGCAGCAGTACCTTGACCAACCCCAGGTCCGATAGAAGCAAGCCCTACAGCCAATCCAGCAGCAATAACGGAAGCAGCAGAAATAAGTGGATTCATGGTAAGCTCCTCGCAACAAAAAAAGAAATGGTTAATGATACAACCAACCAATTAATTAGTACTTAATCTACTTCTTTTTCTACTTCTACTTTTACTATTTACTTGACTACACTTATTTTTTATTTTTGGATCTTTATCACTAAAATATATCGGGTCGAAGTAGCTAAAAGCTCCAAATGGAATTCCTAATATTACTGAATTGTAAGAACTACTTCGATATACCGTTTTTCCTTTCTACCTTATGTAATAGATATGTATACGATTTTAGTCAGTGCGTTTCCTTGTTTATAAAAGATTCTATTCTTTCTCTTTCATTCAATTCACAATAACAGACAAAATAGAAAAAGGACTGATATGGGGAATCCATCTAAATGCAGTGGGCTAGAAAAAAAGAATTGCTATTTAACTAGTAAATAAAATATACTTTTCTTCTTCCATAACGTAAATCACCTGCACTTTTTCTTCTATGAAATCGTATTCTGGAACCATTCTTCGAAACATACACAAAGATCGATACTCATAGGCATTACATATACATACATATATGTAGTAGGATCCCCAACCCTTCTTTCTATTCCAAATTCTGCAATATCATCTATCTTTCTTCATATACTTCATATATACATACATGTAGCTATTTGAATTTTCTTATCCAACCCAGTAATGGATTATATTGAACCCCCGCATTGCTTGAATTGGGATAAGCTTCAAAAAAGACTATTTCGAAAGTTAGTCAATGATGACCCTCCATGGATTCACCTATATAAGCCGCAGCCAAAGTTGCAAAAATAAGAGCTTGAATACCACTTGTAAATAATCCAAGAAACATGACAGGTATAGGAACTACTGAAGGCACTAAAGAAACAAGAACAACAACCACTAATTCATCAGCCAATATATTCCCGAAAAGTCGAAAACTAAGAGATAAAGGTTTTGTGAAATCTTCTAGAATATTAATTGGTAAAAGTATTGGAGTTGGTTGAATGTATTTCCCGAAATATCCCAATCCTTTTTTGCTAAGACCCGCATAGAAATATGCCACTGACGTAGGTAAAGCTAAAGCAACAGTAGTATTTATATCATTCGTGGGCGCAGCTAACTCTCCTTGAGGTAACTTTATTATTTTCCAAGGTAAAAGAGCACCTGACCAGTTAGAAACAAAAATAAATAGGAACATCGTTCCTATAAATGGAACCCAAGGACCATACCCCTCTCCAATCTGAGTTTTGCTCAAGTCTTGAATAAATTCAAGGACATATTCGAAGAAATTCTGACCGTCGGTCGGAATGGTTTGTGGATTCCGAACAGCTATGATGACTGAACCTAATAAGATAGCAATTACAACCCAAGAAGTGATAAGTACTTGGGCATGAATTTGTAAACCTCCTATTTGCCAATATAAATGTTGGCCTACTTCTACACCTGATATATCGTATAACCCTTTGAGTTTTTGAATGGAACATGGTATAACATTCATATTGTCCTCTAACAGATTCAAAAAAGTAATTATTTTTATTCAACCATCTCTTTCTCAATTCATCTATGTTCATTCATGAATTTAAGTTATGAATCGTATATTTCGGAAATCACATAAAAAAAATACCAATCATTTTATGTTTTAAATCTTAAATATTCTTCAATATTCAAAACATAGTTCAAACTTCAAAAGATGCAAACCAAAATAGTAACAATCAAAGAGAGTTCACCAAAAACAAACTAATCTTCTTCTTTCTTCTTCTTAATGATAAGATTAATGATAAGATAATCAACCATTTTTTAGATAACTAGAACGGCCCTCACAAATTGCAGATACTAATTTGGTAAGAATCAATCGAATCGAAGCTATAGCATCATCGTTGGCCGGAATAGAAATATCTGCAAGATCTGGGTCACAATTTGTATCGATTAAACAAATCGTCGGAATACCCAAAATGACACATTCTCGAAGAACCGTATATTCTTCTTGCTGATCAACGATAATTACAATATCGGGCAATCCCGTCATATATTTGATCCCACCCAGATATGTTTGCAAGGTAGATAACTTTCTCTTCAACATTGCTGCATCTCCTTTGGGGAGACGATTGAGTTTCCCCATCTTTTGTTCTGCTCTTAAGTCCCTGAACTTCTGAAGTCTTGTTTCTGTAGTAGACCAATTCGTTAACATACCACCAAGCCATTTTTTATTAACATAATGACATCGAGCCCTTATTGCTGCTGATGCTACTAAATCCGCTGCTTTCTTTTTGGTGCCAACGATTAAGAATTTTTTTCCCCTACTTGCTGCATCAAAAACTAAATCGCAGGCTTCTGATAAAAAACGAGCAGTTATAGTAAGATTTGTAATATGAATACCTTTACGCTTTGCAGAGATGTAAGGAGCCATTCTAGGATTCCATTTATTAGTACCATGACCAAAATGAACTCCTGCTTCCATCATTTCTTCCAAATTGATGTTCCAATATCGTCTTCCCATTTTCCCACACTTTCTCTTTTTCTTTTTTTTTTTCAAAGAGATTCAGTACCTTGTGAAATAAATAATTGTTCCGACGGAACCTTCTACCAGGATTGACCATTAATCTACGACCCAAACCATGAATTTCATTCTTTCTTTTTTATTTCATTGATTGATTACGAAATCCATAATGGGACCAGAGAGTTAAAGTAAAAAGAATGAACCTATTGTTAGGAATTAGTAAATTACATTACGTAAATGATTGGTCTGATGTCTCATGGAAAGTGTTTGGGGCACAAGAACAAAATAATTCTCTATGGTGTAACAAAATATCTCCCATTTCCAACTCAAATAGATTCTTCCTTTTGATCTTCAAATGAATGTTTTTGTCTTGCTTTGAACGATGTACTAATTTTTTGAATCCGGTACCAACCGGTATAATCCCCCCCAGAACAACGTTCTCTTTCAGGCCTTTCAACCAATCAATACGACCTCGTAGAGCAGCTTTTGCTAAAACTCGAGCAGTTTCTTGAAAACTCGCTTCGGATATGAAACTTTGAGTATTCAGAGATGACTTCGTTATTCCCAATAAGATTGCCCGATAACAGATTGCTTCGTCCAAAACACGCCCTGCTCGCTCTGCTCGCAACAATCCAATAAATTCCCCAGGTAAAAAAACATTAGACATTCCATCTTCTGAAACCAAAACTCTTGATGTTACTTGACGTACAATAATCTCTATATGTCTATTATGGATCTGTACCCCCTGGGATCGATAAACCTTTTGGATCTTATTAACCAAAGAGATACGACTTTGGGCTATGGTTAGTTCAGCTCCAATAAAGAATCCCCAGGGGATCCCAAGAATCCTTCGGATACGGTCGTCCCAACCTTCAACTCTTCTTTCGAGGTTCATCGATATTGAATCAATTGAACGAACTTCTAAGATTTGTTCCACTTTTGGAAGACCTTGCGTTATGTCACCAGATCTCGATTTTTCATATATAAATGTAATTAATGTATCTCCTTCATAAAAGGGTTCCCCATAATGGCCATGGACAGTTGCTCCTGGAGTGACCAAATAGGGCTTAGCTGATCTTATAACTAAAGAGTCAACATGAACAATGAAAATTTGACCAGATTTTTTTATGCGTGATCCGTATTTCAATAGACATACATTTTCACAAAGGAATTGTCCAAGGCTAATTATTGTCCATGCCTCTTCACAAGAATCGTGATGGAGAAAACACCAATTCAAATGGAATGAATTCCAAATGATGTTACTGCATGGATCGGGATTATAAATACTACTATTTTCATCTAGGAAACAGTATTGAAATGGAAGTACTTGAAGCACTTGGAAAGTCTGTTGAAATTTTTCAAGTAAAAAATATTTCTTTAAAAAGACTTGATTATAAGTTCTTAAATAGTAAGATGAACGAAAATTTACTATTTTAGGCACAATAGTACCTAAAGGACCCAAAAAATCCCTAATTGGAGTCAGGGGATCCGATTCTTTTGTCGCATTATTATATCTCGAAGTATTGAAGGGGCCGATTCGAAAACAATTGGATGATGACAAAATCATGAAAGATTGGCATTCCTTATTTCGATTCAACAGCGTACCAAGAGTTTCCTGATGTTGGGGAAATAATTGAATCTTCGCCTTGGAATCAAAAGGATTTAGATCGGCACGATCTAATTCATTATTGGAAATCAATCCTGAACCTGCCGTATCATCCGTATCATACCTTTTTTCGGTATACGAAATAGTGGATTTTACTAACTCAATTCGGATGAAATCACGAAGCAGATCATTTGCCCTTATTTCAACAAAAGAAGCATGAACCTCTTCTTCTATAGAACTCTTTTTTTCTTGTTCTTGGTCCCAAGTCAATACTAAGCAAGCCCGAACTAATTGAATACTTGTGTGAGAAATTCCTCGAATTGACTTGCCATTTCCATAAAGTATATAATTGACAATTCGAAGTTGTACATTATCCTTTTCCTGCAAGAGATCCTGAGAGAAAAGTGTTGCTAAATTTATCCCATCAGCTATTTCATATGTGACTACGGGCCGAACCAAAACAAAATACTTTTTTTTGGTAGGTGTAATTCGTTGGACATAGATCCAATTTTTCAATCTTTTTGATCCTTTAGAATTCTTTTTTTCCATTCCTGGTGGTATCAAAACGCCACTGTGCCTAGATATTTTATCCACCTCTCCAGAAAAATGAATATCTCCAGAAAAGATTTTCAATTCCATACTTTTTTTTTTTCTCTCCACTCGGACTAATCCACCTACTCGACTTCTTGTATTCATATTTAAAGCAAGTCGTGTATCTACTCCAATGATACTATTGTTCCGGACCATTATGGGCGAAGATCCGGGTAAGATATGCACTTCCTCGGGAATGAAAAAAAAGCGATCTACTTTCATTTGCATTTGGTATTTCGGACTAAATTCTTTTGCTCCTCGATACTCAATAAAATCCTCTTTTTTTACGATTGAATCTACTTCGACAATCCCATATTTAGTAATTCCCGAGCTGCTTCTTCTGTATCGCGGATCATCAAAATAAGCAAGAATACTATTTCTACGTAAAATACCATTTATAGGTATTTTAATCGAAATACCAAAACAGGGTTTTAGTTTCTTTTCTTGTTCTTGATCATATTGTAAAGGAATCACGAATCTATTTCTTCGCTTTTTAGCCAAGGAATTCTCTTGACGAATAGAAGTAGAAGGCTCTATGAGATTCCAATGACCCTTGGATATGATTCGATAAGGTTTTGAATAGTCAAGAATTTCCCTATCTTTTTTACCAAAAGTATCCAACAATTTATGTCTTACTTGATCATTAGTCAGTGAGAGATCAAAGATATATCTTTCTTCGAGAGAAAAAGAATTAGCATTCATTTGATCTTGATCCTTGTGGAGTGAAAAAGACACTATATTGGATCTGCATAGACCTCCTGCTAATATCCATAAATGACTTGTTTTTGGTAATAGATGAACATTACTATATGGATATTCGGGCGCATGATAGCCATCAGTACTCCAGTGCATTTCTCCTTCTGACTCAGAATAAATATGTTTTTGAACCCTTTCTTTAAAATGAAAAGTGGACGTTCCGGCACGAATCTCGGCAATCACTTGTTCTGATTCTACATATTGATCATTTTGAACTAAAATCAAACTTTTTGTTGGAATATTCACATTATGTAGAATATCTCGACTCTCAATAGTTACATACAAGTCTATAAAACATAGAAAAGCAGGATGCCCATGACGGGTACGTGTGGGATGAACCAAATCCTCATCAAATTTGATTTTTCCATTAGAGGGAGCTCGTACATGTTCGGCAGTACCACCTGTGAATACTCCGCCGGTATGAAAAGTTCTTAATGTTAGTTGAGTCCCCGGTTCCCCAATTGATTGACCCGCAATAATGCCTACGGCTTCTCCCAACTCGACCAGGTCACCATGAGTAGGACTCCGGCCATAACATAATTGACAGATCCAAGATGTACTCCTGCAAGTAAAAGGGGTTCTAATATAT